CGAATTGAAAAGCCTTATGGAAACCCTAATATTCTTGCAGAATTTATAGCCGGACAATTAAAAAATAGAGTTTCTTTTCGCAAAGCAATGAAAAAGGCTATAGAATTAACTGAACAAGCAGATACAAAAGGAATTCAAGTGCAAATTGCAGGACGTATCGACGGAAAAGAAATTGCGCGTGTTGAATGGATCAGAGAGGGTAGGGTTCCACTACAAACCATTCGAGCTAAAATTGATTATTGTTCATATACAGTTCGAACAATCTATGGGGTATTAGGAATAAAAATTTGGATATTTTTAGAAGGTGGATAATAAACCTTTATTTCCCCTTGCATTCTATCCAGCGATGGAACAAAAAATGATCAATTCGTTTCTTCTTTTTCTTTTCTGTTCAATAAAAAAACGAACAATTATAATTCTATAGAGTTTAATAAAAATTCAATGAATCTTTTGATAAAATTGCTATGCTTAGTGTGTGACTCGTTGGTTTTTTGAGGGTTAGTATAAAAAACCAGCCTCATAGTATATAGTATAAACAAATAACTATAGAAGTAATAACCAACTCATCACTTCGTATTATCTGGATCCAAAGAACCAGTCAAGATATGATATATTGTTCATATTGTTGTAGCAACTGAAATCTTTTTTATTCAAAAAATTTCTAAGTTGTCAATCGAAATCAAAAAGAAAGGGTATGGATAAATGGAAGGATGAGAGAAAGAAAGAAAAAGAATAAAGACTATTGATGATATAGATATAGAATTCCAATATGTAAGGTCTATGAGTCATCTCAGGAAAAATCTGTGTAATAAAGCATCAATACGGATTCATCATTAAATGGATCTTCTAATCGAACAAAAAATAAAGAGCTTAGAGCCAATAAAGACTAAGAATAGTGACTCAAAAACTAATAGCTCCGTTGTAGAATTCAGACCTAACCATTAATTCAGAAGCGATGGGAACGATGGAACCTGTGAATTCAAAAGATTTTAGTGAAAAAGAATTTGAACGATTCATTGATCGGGATGGCGGAACCGTCCAGAGACCAATTCATCTATTCGGAAAAATTATGAACTAATGAGAAAACTGAAATAGAAATTGAAAGAGTAAATATTCGCCCGCGAAAACTTTATTTTCTTGGATTGCTAAAATTGGGTCAATCCAATACGATAAAGAGTAAAATAAAAGAAAGATTTGTTTTAACATTCTAAAACATTATAAAATAGATAAATAAAAAATTATTGAATATATTTAGATTTGGTTATCTATACAAACAAGATATACAAATTAATAATATATTTATTAAATGAAATATATGATTCAGTATATTTCTTATTAAACTTAATTCAAATTATTTTCTATCTGAATTGAATTCAAAATCTTGAATTTGAATTGATTTATTCGCGAGGAGCTGGATGAGAAGAAACTCTCACGTCCGGTTCTGTAGTAGAGATGGAATTCAAAACAAACCATCAACTATAACCCCAAAAGAACCAGATTCCGTAAACAACATAGAGGAAGAATGAAGGGAATTTCTTATCGAGGTAATACTATTTGTTTTGGTAAATACGCTCTTCAGGCACTTGAACCCGCTTGGATCACATCTAGACAAATAGAAGCAGGTCGACGAGCAATGACACGAAATGCGCGTCGCGGTGGAAAAATATGGGTCCGTATATTTCCAGATAAACCAGTTACAGTAAGGCCCGCAGAAACACGTATGGGTTCAGGTAAAGGCTCTCCCGAATATTGGGTAGCTGTTGTTAAACCAGGTCGAATCCTTTATGAAATGGGTGGAGTAACAGAAAATATAGCCAGAAGGGCTATTTCAATAGCAGCGTCTAAAATGCCTATACGAGCTCAATTCATGATTTCGGGATAAAAAAGAAATAGGCCTTAAAAATAGCGGGTGCAGGTTTCTTTTTTTGAACAAATAATATTTATTTTTTTCTTCGAACTTGTTATTGTAAAAAAAAAAAAAAAAAAAATGATATGATTCAACCTCAGACCCATTTGAATGTAGCAGATAACAGCGGGGCTCGAGAATTGATGTGTATTCGAATCATAGGAGCTAGCAATCGTCGATATGCTCATATTGGTGACGTTATTGTTGCTGTGATCAAAGACGCTGTTCCAAACATGCCTCTAGAAAGATCAGAAGTGGTCAGAGCTGTAATTGTACGTACTTGTAAAGAACTGAAACGTGACAACGGTATGATAATACGATATGATGACAATGCTGCAGTTGTGATTGATCAAGAAGGAAATCCAAAAGGAACTCGAGTTTTTGGTGCGATTGCCCGAGAATTGAGACAGTTCAATTTTACTAAAATAGTTTCATTAGCTCCCGAGGTATTATAAAAAGAGACCACGATGTGGTTTTAGGTTATAGTAGGGTATTTAAAAAAAATAGATTAAGGTTCATTTAGTAGATTTTGTCTCACGTATATACCTTTCAAAATTAATATTCATAATTCATAAAAAAAATACGTAAAAAAAA